GATACTATCCTCATAATTATCCATGACTGTTTTTGTCTCTAGCATGACCGCTTGATGAAAAAGAAGGGGGGAAATGACCGATACTACTGGAAGGATTCCTCTTTGGCTGATAGGTACTGTAACTGGTATTCTTGTTATCGGTTTAATAGGCATTTTCTTTTACGGTTCCTATTCCGGGTTGGGTTCATCTCTGTAATACTGTAATAATCATATGAACCAGATTCTATTGTAGAAATGAAAGAGTAAGAACTCAGCGGGGTAAGACCCCGCTGAGTTCTTACTCTTAGAACGATACTTTGATCTATTCAAAAAAATATAGATGTTTCAACCCACTCTATTTCTTTTTTTCTTATGATGTTTTTTAAAAATTGAATCTATTGACTGATTCATAGTTTCTGTCGTTCTTACATATTATTTACTATTATGTCAATATTAGTAATTAGTAATATGAAGTAAGAAGAAAGGAAGAATCCATTGATTTTCTTAATAATCCGATACATAACATATGGATTTATCCGTATGAAACATCCTGCAAAATAAAAAAGAGTAAAAAAAAAAAACAAACAAAGAAAAGGCTTATAGGACATACATCATTCTATTGATCGACAAGAATTTTGCACTTTTACTAACTTGATTTTAAGGAATCTCTATATCTAGAAATTCATTTCGTACAACTGAACCTTTTCAAACTGTTTCTTTTTAAGAACCAAAAATATTTGTGCCAAAATCACAGATGCCAAGAAGAACAGAAGGCCTTGGGCTCGTAATGGATCTTGAAGCACTATTTCTGCGTCTCCCTGACCAAAACCTCCTACATTTGGATTACTTGTTAATGGTTGATCAAGCTTGATGGATTCACCTTCTGAAACAAGAAGCTCTGGTCCTGGAGGTATAGTATCAACCACTTGACGTCCATCTGATGCATCAACTACGGTTATTTCATATCCCCCCTTTTCTTTACGTACTATTCTGCTTACTATACCGGCTGATGTAGCATTATAAACTGTATTATTACTCTTGCTACCATCAGGATAAATCTGACCCCTCCCTCTGTTCCCACCGACATATATGGGATATTTTAAGAAGTGAATGTCTTTTTTCGTAGTAGGGTTGGGGGAAAGAATAGGAAAGAGGATTTCACTATATTTCTGACCGGGAACAGGACCTATCACAAGAATATTTCTTTGATTAGGCCGATAAAACTGAAAAGAAAGATTGCCCATCTTTTCTTTCATTTCGGGAGAAATACGATCGGGGGGGGCTAATTCGAAGCCCTCGGGTAAAATAAGAACAGCTCCTACATTCAAAGTTCCCTTTTTACCATTAGCAAGAACTTGTTTCAGTTGCATATCATAAGGAATTCGAACAACTGCTTCAAATACAGTATCTGGAAGTACAGCTTGCGGAACTTCAATATCCACGGGCTTATTAGCTAAATGGCAATTGGCACATACAATTCGCCCAGTTGCTTCTCGTGGATTTTCATAACCCTGCTGCGCAAAAATGGGATATGCATTTGAAATAGATGCTCGAGTTATTACATATATCATGATCGATACATAAAAGGATCGAGTCATCTGTTCTTTTACCCAAGAAAAAGTCTTTCTATTTTGCATGGTCCAATCATTGATCCCGGAATTTTTACAATAAATTCGATAGGTAGCTAGTAGAATTCCCTATCCACAAGTTTGCCATTGTATTGATTGTACTGAAATAATTGTACTGATAGAATATAGTATGAATACCTTGAATTGAAAAGTTGAAAAAGTAGAAGTATAAAGAATAAGTAAGATTTCAAATGATTTTTTTATACACGAAGAAATATTTTGATTTGATTGATATCAAGATCAAGAGATCTAATGAATTCTTCATTCATTCATTGAATGATAAATTACTACAAGCGAAGGAGATACACGATTTAAAAAATGGAATATCCAATATTTCACAATTGTATCTAGAATCACTGGAAAAGTGGAAACAAGACCAGATAGAATCTGATCATTCTCAGCCAATCCAAAATTGTTATAGATTGAACCAATCATTAGTTCCCAACCATGGGTCGAGTGAAATCCAATCCATAAATCAGTAACTAAAAGAATTGAAAAAGCTTTGATTGTGTCACTTAAGTTATAAAGAAATTCCTGAATCCAAGAATTCAGAAAGAAAAGTTCTTCATTACCCAGAACAAAATAACCACTTAGAATAGCAAAACAGATTATATTTGTCGAAAAATCCAAGATAATATAAAAATTATATTCATTATGTCTTTTAACCAATTGTATCGTTTCCTTGTGCATTCCTATACCAAGTCTTTGCATATGTGTTTCCGAGTATTCCTTTATCATCTCGTCCAACAGGAAAAGTTCTTCTAATTCCATAAATTTTTCTATAACATTTTTCTCTTGAATATTATTCAAAAGGATTTCGGATTGTCCGGTATTCCACCAATTAAGAATCCAAGTTTTTATACATTTATTAAATGAGAGAGAAACCCACCAGGGCAAAAAGAATATAAACACAAGATAAGGGAGGGAAGCCAATGCTTTCTTTTTTTTCATTCTGTATCTGTGATGTGAATTGTTAATGAACCTGTTTCATTCGTTAATTCTATTCCTATTTTTCTTTTTTTTTTTTTTTTTATAAGAATTGAGTCTTTGGATATAGAATAGAACATAAAAGAAGGGCCCTTTCGAATAAAAAATAAGTAAAAATTATTTCCAGATTCCATAGATCTCTATTAGTCAAATTGGAACCAACCAATTTCATCTTCATTTCGATGAAGGCTCGAAAACCCATTTATTTTTTGAATTTAAAGACGAATCCTGCCGGATCCTTTAATTCTTTTATTTTTAATTTCACTGGCTAATCGTAGCGCGGGGATAGGGTATCAATTCAAAATATGGGTCCTAAAAAGTGTAATTATGTGTTACGAAAAAAAAAAAAGACATGTTAGGATATTTGATGAATCTATACTTCTTAGACCTTTTAGACCTTTTACTAGTATAAAAGAGTGAAGCTGGACGCCATGCGTATGCGTATACAAAAGAGTTTTTGTGTACAAAGAGTTTAGATGCTTCTTAAGATATTTTATTAGTTATATTTTATTTTATTAGAATTGTTCCATTTACGTCCTCCTGCTTTGAGATGTATAATGTATATGGATTGCTGCCTCAACGGAACGGAGAAATAGAATAGAGCATCTTTTTCTGGAATGAACATTTTTAAGAAACTTAAGTTGTCTTAAAAAGATATTTAGTAAGTTCTTTCTCTCATGCTGAGATTTCTTCTCATCTCAGTTCATTTCAAAACACTTCAATTGGTATGCGCAAGAAATAGGCCAATTCAGTAGCTTTTTGTTCAATTTCTCGTGGAGTCAAATTCTCATCAGTATGAGTCAAGGGAAAGGCTCCCTGGCCCCTTATTTCCATATAAAGGACACGACGAGGAAAAAGACCCTCTCTCGCTTCCATTCTGATTGATTGGATATCTTTCAGAAAGAAACGAAGAAAGATGCGACGATTTATTCCAGGAAATCCCCAACGAAAAAGGCACATTATCCCTTTTTTTCTATCGAATCGGTCATAACCACTGCCTACATTCCATGAAATTGTGCACCACAAATAAGAACTAATGAATAGACCCGCGATCCCATAGAAAGACATCACGACCCCTTGTGGGAAAAAAAGAATTTGCTGAGACGGAAATACAGATATCATATTTTTACCAAGATAACTGGAAGTTCCAACCACAAAGAATCCTAGTGAACCTAAAAAAAGGATAAAGGCCCAGCAAAAATTACTTGTTTTTTGAGACCCCGGTATAAGTTCTATCCATATATGTTCTGATCGCCAGTTCATACTATACTAGATCCAGTTGCATTTGATTGGAATTTATAGAATAACCCAAATTTATTTGACTTAACTTTTATTACTTGATCCCGAAGTAACTTTCATCAACTAGCAGTATTCTGACGTGAACCATTAGGAATAATTGGTTAGATACATTGAGTTTCTATTGAAAAGGTTTTCAAAAATATTTGTTCATCATTTTTAATTGAATTCTTTAATTTATTAAGTTATAACCGCGTATATTATGCATCGGCATACATAACAATAACAACTCTTACTTTTGCTTTCGAAAAGGCCACATATTGTATATTCTGTCATATTACATTAAAAAGTATCTGTATGATGATCCAGTGTTGTGACGAGATTTAGTCTCATCGTATTTAGACAATCTTATTTCTTTGGACATAAAGAGATAAAGAAGCCATTGCAATTGCCGGAAAGACTAGGCCCACTAAAGGAACAAAAATAGAGGGAAAGTTCAAATTGATCATAGAATGGGTACCTTGATTTCATATTTGTACCTATTCTCATTATAAATAGATCTTTTTATAAGTCTATCTATTAGATAAAATAGGAAGTCTTTAATAATCAAAAAGTGCAAAGAATTTAGAATGTACCTATTCCTCTTTCTACACGAATATGTAGGAGAATCCGCTTTAAGAAATTGTATTTTTTTTTCCATCCTTATCTTCTTTCTATCCCTTTTATTATTTGATTTTATATTTTTTATCTCTTTTTCGTTGTTCTTGTTCTATATATGATATATGAATATAGAAAAAAGAAAAAGGACGGAGAAAATTCTTTTTATTTATTTTATTTACCAGATTTCTCGGAAGGAGAAAGAAACTCTTTTTTCTCTTGTCAATAGAGGGATGCTTATTCCTAATCAGCAAGAGAGGTAGAATAAAAAAAAGATCCGGGGGCAAAAAGTCATTATCCAAAACTTCTGACTCTTACTACACTTATAATTGATGTTCCCAAAGAAAACATCATATTCTTAGTTTTGTTTTTTTAATTACATTAATTACAATGAAATAAATGCTTATTTGATATAAATAAAAATAACAGAACCTAGTGCTATACTTCCTTTTGAAAATTTTTTTTATTTGAATCTTGATTCAAGGGAAAGAAACCATGTAGCTGAAATAACTC